TAACTTTCCTTAACTTTTCTTACCATTAATATAATTAATATATTTATTTGTATTAAATAATTAATAGTATTCAAAATACATTTGTACAATTCATATTAACAAAATAAAATTTCGAGAAAATAATCATCTAAGACGCCCTATTTGAAGCATCCCTGATGCAAATCAGTCAACATAAAAAGCAATATCTTTTGGATAGAAACCTAAAAAAAATACATAGAAGAACTTGCGTCCAATAGGATTTGAACCTATACCAAAGGCTTAGAAGACCTATGTCCTATCCATTAGACAATGGACGCTTTTTTTTCACATTTCTTGCTTTTTGGCTTCTGGTTTGGTGTTCTAAAAAAGATGATATTTATGGGGATAGAATCTACGGAATTCTATATTCAATCTTAAAGATACACTCATAATAGAAAAATATTCTATTATGATCGAATATAGGATTAATGATATTGAATATCAAAATATTCTTTTTATATAGAATACTATATCATTTTAGTAGAGCGGGTAGCGGGAATCGAACCCGCATCGTTAGCTTGGAAGGCTAGGGGTTATAGTAGACGTTGATTCATCATTGTTAACGTCTCTAATTCAAAACCGAACATGAAACTTTGGTTTCATTTGGCTCCTTTATGGATGTATGAATAAATATCAAGATTGAAATAAGACCTGAATGAAATCAAAAAATTGTTGAACCATAACATCTATGTCAGCTGTCTCTTTGAATGCATTCAAAGAGATTCGGCTTTCTAGACAATCCCCTCTGGAATATAGAATAGGGTATTCTAACAATATTCTCTTAGTTACTTCGTTCTCTATTTCTATTTGATGTAATAGAATCCTTAGGAAAAGTTTTTTTCTTTCTACCGAGCTAAAACTAAAAAAAGTTTAATGTCCTTAGGAAACTAAAGACATCCTTATTTAATAGATAAGCTATTTTGCTTTAATCTTTCTTCTTTCTATTTCTAGAATAATACGGAAAGATTGAAGATTTAGTTACGATTCGAACTACACTTTTCTATCTTTATCCATGGATCCTTTATCCATACGCATAGTTATTGGGAGTCTTGATCCAATAAAACAAATTGTGTTTCGCTATTTGAAAATCCAATTTTCAAAATTTATAAAAAATTTGAACCTTGGACTCAAATCACGAGAATTTCGATTCTTCCTCGACTCCTTCTTAGTGAATTGATAGGTAAAGGAAAGGATTCAATCCTTTTAAGAAAAAAAGTTTTTGTTCGGAATATGAAGCAAATCCGAGGGACCCCTTAACTCTAAAAGGGATTACTAAAACGAATCACACTTTTACCACTAAACTATACCCGCTACAATGCCATTGTTGTGTATAAATAAATCTTTTGTCGAATAAGAAGGTAATCAGCGTAATCAGAATCAGAATACGAGATAGAATCCGAAAATAATAATGAAAATGATAGCATAGGTGTGTTTTAGTTTTTTTATTAGACCTAATCGGGTTTATTTCAATAAATTAGTTAAAGAGGACTCCGAATTATTAATAACTCAATAACAACTTTCTTTCAGTACAGTACCTCTATAAGAGGAGGGGGAAGAAAAAAGGAAGAATATAAAGAATATTATTAATATTCGAATTAGATTATTAAGTCGATTCTAATTTATAATTATGATATAATAATAAATCAGGAAATAAAATAGAAGTCAATAATTCAAAAGACTAACGAAAAAACTTAAACTTTGATTATATTCTATATCCTAGAATCAAAATTGTCCTTATATTTCATTCAATAAAAATAATTTTTTTAAACATTTTTTTGTAATATATATGATTTGGTACAAAAAAAGGCCTGGCTAGGTATGAACCAAGCCAGGCTAAGAAAATAAACAATATATTTCGACAGAAGAAATATTTTTTATTTTCTTTCTTTTTTTGAAAGAATTCTTTCGACCCTTGTTTTTTCAATATCTATATAGATAGATAGATTTTATCTAATGTGAATAGAATTCGAATCTAAAATCTAATTTTAATAAAGATAACGAGAAATAAGGAAAGAGAGGGGTTTTTTTTCTATCTTACTTTTGGAAAGTAAGATTCAAAATTTCAAATTGGGAGAGATGGCTGAGTGGACTAAAGCGTCGGATTGCTAATCCGTTGTATGAGTTTTTCGTACCGAGGGTTCGAATCCCTTTCTTTCCGTTTTTGTTGATGAATTGATATTTGATCTTTTTTTGAAATTCAAAAATGTACAATAAAGTCCTTTTTTTATTCGTCACGCCCGGGATTACGTCCTGGATCATTAGATAGGAATCCAAAGATAAAGAGAGAAAGAAAGAATATCACTACTGTATAAACAAAGAGTTTGAGAGTAAGCATTACACAATCTCCAAGTCATTTTTTGAAAAAAAAAAAGAGAGAGAATAGATTATTCTTTTTTCTACCACATATCTTATTTCGACACCAATAAACAAAACGATTTCTAGAAAAAGAACTCAAAAATGTATTTGCAATAAAAGTGGGTTGATCTCAAAAAAAAAAAAATTCTTTACTACCCCCTATTAGGGGGCTCAAAAGGGGGTTTCACTAAATCAAAGAATGAAATAAATTCAAAAGTCAAAAGCAAAGTTTATAAAAAAAAAAAGAATCAGAATGAGAAAAGAATTCCAATTATCAATCGTTTGAATCGAGGGTTCATATTATAAAGTTTATCAAATAATTATTAGCATTTTCTTTCTCGGATAAATAATGTCTAGTACATTACTCAACATCTTATCGAAAACTTACAGCAGCTTGCCAAACAAAGGCTAATAGAAAAAACAGAAGGGGTATTACTGGCATAATATCTACGATAGGATTCAAAAAAGCGTAGGCCTCTGGCAATTTGACTACTAAAAAACTACTTGAATTCAAATAAAGAGTGAAATGAAAACAGAAGTAGATCAAACTAAAGATATTAAGCATAATAAACATTTTATTTTCTGTATTGAATTTGGAGATAATTTCATTTTGATTGAGTTTTAGTGGATATCTGTTAAAACAGAAAAAGAAAACAAAAAATTTTGATTTTGAAAACTCACCCAATTAAAAACCGTTTGATTTTCAAAATCAAAGAATAGAAGAAATCGTATTTTAGACAATATTTTAATTAAATTCTATCTAATGATCAATAAATTCATTTTTCTCTCGCGCTCTACGTGTCAAAATCCTCGGAACAATCGATTTTTTGATTGGAATTGACGAACAACCAATACTAATAATAATGTTTATTAGTATTGATTGAACAGAAAGACAAATGGGGCGTGGCCAAGTGGTAAGGCAACGGGTTTTGGTCCCGCTATTCGGAGGTTCGAATCCTTCCGTCCCAGGGAATACCTTTTTCTATTTTATATCTAGAAAGAAAGAATATAGATATTTAGATATCTTGAGAATAACGAAAGATTGTCATAAATGGATCTGAATCAAGTTGTGATTTGGATAACATAGGAGCTATAGATTTCAAGAATTTGAAATCAATTGCAAACAAATTAACAACAGATTGAACCCCCCCGTCTCCCTCCCTTTATTCGATCTATACTCTTAGAATAGAGTATAGAGTAGTTAATATTATTATTACTTAAGCTAAAATAAATTAGTTAGTTGAAAAGCCTTAACCTCTCATATAACTATTCTAACGATTAATAATCGAAAACACTCATTTCAATACCTGGTCTAATACAAATTAGATGAAATTAAGCAGATGAAATGAATAGAATAAGTTATTAAGAAATAATGTTATCCATTATGTATTTTCTTTGAACCTTATTTTTAAGTATTTGATAAAAATATCAAAATGTATGGAATCAATAATAAGTAATTCATAGATCCTATATTTCTATTTGATTCCCCTAATTTATATTTAGTTTATTTTACTAAGCGTTATTTAACCCGCTCAGTCAGCCGAAACTACTCGTAAAAGAAAATCATGAATTTTTTTGCTTTTTTATAAATATTTGATCCTCTGAAGATGGAATGTGGATTCACAATAACAAAAATTTATCAATTCCTAATATTTGATTTTCTAATCTTTCTTTTTCGATTTCGGATTGATAAATTGGTCTTTTTTCTTTAGAAAGAAAATCAAAAATAGCATATTGCAATTCAGTCAATAAAATAAAATGAAAAAAGAAAAATGGGTATGAAATTTTATTTTTGCTACGACTTCGTAAAAAAAGCAGTCATTCATAGAAATTGAAAAAATAAAATATGCATTCCTATGGAATAACTGTAACGAACGAACAAATGACTATTCGTGATTCCATAATTGAATCAATTACATACCAGTTAAAACCGGGGGAGATGTTATGGTAAAACTTCGTTTGAAACGATGTGGTAGAAAGCAACGTGCGGCTTGACAGACGGGATCGTCCGTGGATTCTTATATCCACCATTTGAATTATAGATGTGCTCTTGGCTCGACATCTTTTGTTCTCTTCCACCAGAACCTTGGTTTTTTTTTGGATTGTAGTATAAAATAGAATGCGATGTAACTCGAGTCTAAACTATGGATTCTTTTCTTAGGAGAAAGGAATATAGGGTTAGTGCTAATTAATAAGTTTTAACAACTTTGTAGGTATAGTGATTTTTTTACGTGTGATACTCTTTTCTATGAATCTTTTATTTTTATAGAAAAAAAGCATAAAAGGGGGCATGTTGTTGCCATTTTCAAACGATTTTAAGTCACCGAAGTAATGTCTAAACCCAATGATTCACGGTAAAGAGAAAGTATCTTGGAACAAGAAAATCCCCCTTTTTTTATTGTCTCGACAACTAGATTAAGAACGAAGGGTCAAAATCAATTTTGTTTTAATGGGGATAAAAAAAGATGGATTAGAGACTACTCAAAAAATGAAATGAATAGGCTTTTCTAATTTTCTTTTGAGCTATTTCATAGTTATCCAACTTGAGTTATGAGGAGAAAAATGTGTGTTTTTTTTTTCTATTGATATAAAATAAAAAAAAAAAAAATCAAATCAAATAATATTATTATTTTTGAATATTTATTAATACTTAATATTAGTCTAATTTCTTTATGGATCCATTTGACCTTGTATATATAGACATCACTTCAATTTCTCGAGCCGTACGAGGCGAAAACTTCGTATACGTTTCTGGGGGGAGTTAGAGTTTGTCTACATCGATCCCAATGAGCTGTTTATCGAATTGTTGCAATCGATGGTCGATCCCGAAGAGAAGGAAAAGATCTGTGTAAAATGGGTTTTTACGATCCTATAAATAGTCAAACCTATTTCAATATTCCTGCTATTTTATATTTTCTTGAAAAGGGTGCTCAACCTACAGGAACTCTTTTTGATATTTTCAAAAGGGCGGGGGTTTTTTATAAATTTCGTAAGAAATTCAATTAATAAAAAAAAGGATAAGGGGGAAATTCTTATTTAGTTTTCTAACTTTTTTCTAGTAGATCCCCCTCTCCCTCCCTCTTTTTGTTTCTTAACACTTTTTTTTACCGTGTCGTTTTTATATATTGACAAGAGTCTATTGAGCAAATATAATTCGATCGTGGATAAACGGATCCATTTCCTCACTTTTTTTTTTTACTTGAAAAGATTTTGACTAGATTTTTGATTTCTTTTATTTTGATTTTTATCCGCAAAATATTCTCTTTTTGGACTCTTAAATAAATGGGAATTTATGAAATTAATAATAATTTCAGAATTGAAAATTTTCGATGGATTTTTTGCTAGTTTGATGTTTTGATTGTGTTGTTCAATTTTATCTCTTTAGTTTTTTATCCAACCAAACATTGCCAATTTTTTGTTCTTCGGGTTGCTAACTCAACGGTAGAGTACTCGGCTTTTAAGTGCGGTTAGCATCTTTTACATACTTCAATGAAGTAAGGGATTCATTCATACCTTTGGTAGACTTTGTAAGACCACGACTGATCCTGAAAGGAATGACTGGAAAAAACAGCATGTCGTATGAATAGAGAATTCTGAGAATGTTTCAGTTTTACTTTAACTGGATCGGTTCTAAAACTTGGGAGTGCGAAAAAATGAAATTAATTCAGAATCAGAATGGGGTCGAATGAATAAATGGATAGAGTTTTCCGACTTCAATTTCAGTTTTTATAAGGAAAAAGAGCAACGAGCTTTTGTTCTAAATTTGAATGATTACTCGATCTAATTAGACGTTAAAAATATATTAGTGCCCAGTACGGGGGAAAAATTCTACTTGAGTGCATGATTATAGTATCTTATCTATTTTCGTTTTTATTAATCAAATAAGTCCTAATTATTAGTTATGTCCTATTCTGGGTTGTACATAAATGTGTAGAAGAAGCAGCATATTGATAAATATATTGATTTTCAAAAATCAAAAGAGCGATTGGTTTGAAAAATAAAGGATTTCTAACCCATCTTGTTTTGTTATCCTAGAAACAAATATAAACTATTTAGATTGAAAGAGAGGATAGAGAGTCTGTTGATGAGTCTACCTGTCTCCGAGATATCTAGTATTTTCTTACTATAACGCTTTGTTTTGACTGCATCGCACTATATATATCGTTTCATAGTCAATAAATGGACTACTTTCCGTTTCTTTTGATTACAATCCAATTTCCAATGGATCAATTTTTAGACCTAAATAGATCTTGGCAACGCAACTTCCTATACCCACTCCTTTTTCAGGAGTATATTTATACACTTGCTCATCATGTTTTAAATAGATCAATTAGATCTATTTGGTTAGAAAATGTGGGTTATGACAAAAGAATTAGTTCAATAATTGTTAAACGTTTAATTATTCGAATGTATCAACAGAATCCTTTGATTATTTTGGTGGATACTGATTCTAGACAAAATAGGTTTTTTGCTTTCAACAAGAATTTGTATTCGCAAATTCTATCCGAGGCATTTGCAGTCACTGTGGAAATTCCATTTTCTTTTCGATTTTTCTTTTCCTTAGAAAGGAAAGAGGTAGATCAATTTCGTAATTTACGATCAATTCATTCAATATTTTCTTTTTTAGAGGACAAATTGTCCCCTTTAGATTCTGTGTCAAATGTACTAATACCCTATCACATCCATCTAGAGATCTTGGTGCAAACCCTACGTTACTGGTTGAAGGATGCCTCTTCTTTGCATTTCTTACGTTTCTTTCTCTATGAGTATTGTAATTGGAATAGGTTTATTCTTCCAAAGAATTGGTTTTTGAAAAATACCAATCCAAGATTTTTCTTGTTCCTATATAATTTTCATATATGTGAATTCGAAGCCATCTTTTTTTTTCTTCGCAATCAATCTTTTCATTTACGTTCAACATTTTCTGGATTCTTTTTTCAACGAACATATTTTTTTATAAAAATCAAAAATCTTGTCAAAGTATTTATTCATAATGAATTTCAGGACATCTTGGAGTTATGCAAAGATCCTTTTATGCATTATGTTAGATATCAAGGAAAATCAATTCTTTCTTCAAATAATACGCCTATGCTGATTAATAAATGGAAATATTATTTTCTTCATTTA